AGCTCTAATATGATCAGATTTATAAGTAAGCATTTCTTGTAAGATATGAGCAACACCAAATCCCTCTAGAGCCCAAACTTCCATTTCTCCTACTCGCTGCCCCCCTTGTTTGGCCCTACCTCTAAGGGGTTGTTGTGTAACAAGTGCGTAATGCCCACTGGAACGTCCATGTATTTTATCATCAACTTGATGAATTAATTTTAGGATATAGGACTTTCCCATTAGAACAGGTTGTTCAAAAGGATCTCCTGTTCTTCCATCAAATATTCTGCTTTTTCCCGGATATTCGGGTTCAAATACCCATGGATTTTTTGTTTGCTTACTGGCTTCATATAATTCAGAAAAAACAAGTTTTCTTGAGGCCTCTTGCTCATATCTCTCATCAAAGGGTGCTATTCTATAATGTCTCTTTAACAGATCCCCCGCTAACCCGAGTGAACATTCAAATATCTGTCCCACATTCATTCGTGAGGGGACTCCCAATGGGTTGAATACCATATCAACGGGCGTTCCATCTTGCAAATAGGGCATATCTTGTCTAGACAAAATTTTCGAAATTATACCTTTATTCCCATGCCTTCCAGCTATTTTATCCCCCACTTTGATTTCACGTTTATGTGAAATATATACACGAATCCTTTCTTGATTATAATTGGAACCCCCCTTTCTACGGATCCATCTCACATCAATAACTCGGCCCCTTCCACCTATAGGTAGTCTTAGCGAAGTTTCTTTTGAAGTGGATACCTGAATGCCAAGTATAGCTCGTAATAATCTATCCTCTGGGGCATATGATGATTCATTCGCTGTCTGAGGTGTTAATTTACCTACTAAGATATCACCTGTTTCTATCCAAGATCCCAGCATAACAATTCCATTTCTGTCTAAATTTCGGAGTAAATGAGCCTCTAAATGCGGAATCTCCTTAGTTATTCTTTCAGGACCTTGGCTTGTTACATGAGTCTGAATTTCATATTTCCGGATGTGAAAAGAAGTATAAATATCTTCATAAATCAGACGTTCACTAATTAGTACTGCGTCTTCAAAATTGTAACCTTCCCATGGCATATAAGCTACTAATACATTTTTTCCTAAAGCGAGTTCCCCACCAGCTGTGGCCGCACCACCCGCTAGAATTTGTCCCTTTTTAATATATTTACCCCGCCGAACCTGAGTTTTTTGATGCATAAAAGTATTCTTGTTGGAACGTTGATACATAACTAATGGAATGCTTAGAGTATCCCCATTACTTGAGAAAACGATCTTGTGAGTATCAGTATAAATGATTTTTCCCTTGTGTTCGGCTATAGCTGAAATACCCGAATCTAGAGCCGTTTGGCCTTCCAACCCAGTTCCAACAATGCACTTTTCGGAACGAGAAAGGGGAACTGCTTGGCGCTGCATATTAGAACTCATTAAAGCTCGATTCGCATCATTATGCTCGATAAAAGGAATGAGGGAAGCTCCAATAGAAAAATATTGGAAAGGAAAAATGCTTCTAAGATGAATCTCTTCCCATGCAATAGTCAGGAATTCTTGACGATATCGAGCCGGAACAACCTGTTGTTCTTGAATACCCCGATTCAAGGCCAAAGAATTTCCTGCTGCTACCATATAATATTCATCTCTATTTGGTGATAAATAAACCATCTGTGCCTCTTTTGATCTCTCAGATAATTCATAAAAAGGACTCTCTATAGATCCCCAATAACCAACCTTAACATGAGTAGCTAATGATCCAATAAGTCCAACATTGATTCCTTCGGACGTGTCAATTGGGCAAATACGTCCATAGTGACTCGGGTGAATATCTCGTATCCGAAAACTAGCAGTTCGCCCCGTCAATCCCCCAGGACCCAAATAACTCCATTTTCGCCCATGAACAATTTGTGTCAACGGATTAGTTCGATCCAAAACTTGAGATAAAGGGTGTAGGCCAAAAAACGATTCATAAGTAGTTGTTAATGAAGTTGAAGTTACCAAATTTTGAGGAGTCGGTATCAATTTATGCCTGATTGCTCCACATATAGTTCCTCGAACCGCATTTTCTAAACGAACAAGAGCCAATCCGAATTGATCCTGTAATAGATCTGCGACAGAACGAATACGTTTATTTTTCAAGTGATTCATATCGTCAAGTATACCCATTCCAAATTTCATTTCAATCAAATGATCCACAGCAGCCAATAGATCTTGTGGTAACAAAAATGTATTGTTTTGGGGTATATCAAGATTCAGTCTCCGGTTTATATTTCGTCGACCAATCTTTCCTAATTCACATCTTTGGTAAAAAAATTTATTTTGTAATTCCTTGCATAAGGACTCAGAAAATACCGGATCTCCCCCTACCCCTACACAAGCAAATTGTTGATAAAACTCCAGAATAGCATTTTCTTTTGACCCAATCTTTTTTTTCTCTTTTTCATTCGGGAAAGACAAGAAAATCTCAGGGTAACAAACATTATCTAGAATTTCTCTTATATTCGAACCCATAGCTGATGATAGAACTAGAATAGATATTTTTTGTTTTCTACTTACACGGGCCCATATCCTTGCTTTTCTGTCAATTTCGAATTCTGACCTTCCCCCCCAATCCGATATTATAGTACTGGTATAGACAGAAATTCCGTTATGTTCCAATTCTGAACGGTAGTAAATACCAGGACTTTGCAATATTTGGTTGATCACAATTCGGTATATTCCATTTACTATAGAGGTTCCAAAAGAATTCATTATAGGGATGTTCCCAATAAAAACTGTTTGTTCTTGCATATTTCTATCGGTTTTCCAAATTAAGACCGCGGGTACATATAATTCAGAAGAATATGTGAGTGATTCATATACAGCATCTCTTTCTTTTATCAAGGGCTCTACCAATTGATATGTTTCCACAAATAAATTAAATTCAATTTCTTGATCTCTATCTTCAATTTTTGGAAACTTATGAAATTCTTCCGCCAAGCCCTGATTAATGAACCTAAAAAATCCCTCAAATTGTATCTGACTAAATCCAGGTATTGTGGACATTCCTTCATTTCCATTCTGGAGCATCTTAATCTGAAGTTTCCTCTTTATTGAAAAAATCCCATTATTGGCTTAGCTCACTATTCATCGAACCATACCGATCGATCTAGCAATGATGGAATGGGTATTCTGTTTACTGAATCACATAAAATTTTAGCCAACTCTATCCATATATATCATACGTATGAACGGAAGCAAGACAGAGAAATGGAGGGCATTTTTTACGCAAGTTCGAATTTGAGCCAGGTACAAATAGAAATAAATTAAAATTGATAAAGCATTCCTGGGAAAAAATTCTGTCACTTAGGTTGACGGAGTCTTTTATCGGTATCGGATAAGAAAATTGATCCAATTTCTACCCAATTCTTTTATTATGATATTACGATCAGGGTACAAAAAATCAAAAAGAAATGAATTTGGGAATCAATCTGCTCTCTATGAATGAGATAAAAACAGAAGAATCAGGAATAGCATAGAGTTTCACTATTTTTAGCACAAACGCTCAAAAAGTAATTCGCAAATCTTTTTTGGTAGTAGAATTTATAAAATACAATTGAATTGCGTACGTAATACTCATAGGAGTAATCTTTAGGAAGTACATACCGGCACATGCCGATATAGCTATCCATATATCGCATCTTTTCTCATAATTGAACTTGGTGCAACATAGGTCAAGTCGCACTCGATCAAAAATCATAATCATAATGTCTATTTTCTATTCATTCGGTATCCACGTATAAAAATTCCAGCTCTGTAGTTTACACTGTTCTGGGGTTTACATATACACATAATAATATTATAATTAATATTAAAATATTAATATTTAGAATATAATATTATAAAATATAATATAATATTAGAATATTATAATTGATTATAATTGTAAATTGTAATTGATAATAATTAGTCGTAAATCAATTGGATTTTTCATCCATTAAGGGAATACAAATGGAATTTGGCGACATGGCCAAGTGGTAAGGCGGGGGACTGCAAATCCTTTATCCCCAGTTCAAATCTGGGTGTCGCCTGATCAACAAAAAAAGACTTGGAAGTTTTTAATCCTGCTGATCGAACTTGACAAATTCTTGCCCCGCAAAAGCATAGGCAAGGGACTAGATCTGTCGATACTTGATTTTGAGAACCCGTAGGTCCTATAAAAGACTGTCATCTTTTTTATAAAAATTTATAAAAATATGGTTTCTGAGTGTGGCTCAAACAGATACCAATAAATCTGAAGCAATCCAATCTTATTAATGCATTGGTTTGGGCTATTCTGAATTGAACCAAATAAAAGAAATAATGATAATTCATTCTATTCTGGGCATCAGAACTATGAAAATAAGAAGTCGTAAATCTTGGTATCCAAGGATTCCTAAGAGACACTCCATTTTGGTTCCTAAGGTTAAAGATGTGGAAAGAACTGAGCGAGGATACTTTGTATCCAAACTCAGGATAGGCTCTGAGTGCTCAGAAATGAAATCAAAATGGTTATTCTTCTTTTCTTATTTTTTTTTTCTTCTATTTCATTATCTATCTTATATATCTTATATCTTATATATCTTATATATATATAATATAAATATATAAATATATATAATAATATTATATAATATTATATAATATAAATATATAAATATATATAATAATATAATAATAATATAATATAAATATATAAATATAATATATATAAATATAATAATAATATATAATATATATTTTATATTTAAAATATATTTAAATATTTAAAAAATATATTTAAATATTTAATTTTCTATTTTTTTTATATATTTTTATATTTTATTTTATTATTTCCAATTTTCCAATTCTTTCAATTTCAATAGAATCTATTGACTAAGAAATAAAGGACCTTTTTACGAGTGGATTCGTAAAATTGTTTCATCACTAGCCGTAAGTAAGAATCCTATTTTGACTCTGCACCATTGATTCCACTATAATTATGAATTAATAATGGAATA